AGATTTGTGCATATACGCACAAATCGGTCGATAATATCCGAATCCGATGAATCAGCCCGGGTCGTTTTACTAATGGGATGTCCTAATACGTTACAAAATCTCGCTTTTGCCAATAATCCAATCAAAGAAATAAGTGGAACTTTTGTATCAAGTTTCTTCATAGCGTTATCTATTAGAAATGCATTGTCCACCATTTGACTCCGTACCACTGAAGAATTTAGTCGCACACTTGAAAGATAGCCTAAAAAGTCGAGAGAATGCTTGGATAATTGGTTTATATAGATCTTTTCCGGTTGAGACCCCGCAAAAAAATGACATTGACATAAATTAACAAGGTAAAATTTCCATTTATTCATCAGAAATGGCATATCTTTTGAAGACAGAATGAATTTTCCTTGATATCTAACATAATTTGTGCAAGGATCCCTCAACAACCAAAGGATAACCTGAAAATAATTAGGAAAGACTTCTGCAAGATGCTCGATTTTTCCATAGAAATAGATTCGCTCAAGAAGGACCCGAGAGGATATTGACCGTAAATGAGAATTTTGTTTACGTAGAAAAAGAAAGATAGATTCATATTCCGACACATAAGAATTATATAGGAACAAGAAAAATCTTGGATTACTTTGTGAAAAAATGTAAATGGATTTCTTTGGAGTAAGAAGACTATTCCAATTCCAATACTCATGGAGAACAAATCGTAATAAATGCAAAGAAGAAACATCTTTCAACCAGCATCGAAGGATTTGAACCAGGATTTCCAGATGGATCGGATAGGGTATTAGTACATCTAATACAAAAGTTAAATGTGAAAATTTGTCCTCTAAAAAAGGAAATATTGAATGAATTGATCGTAAATTATGAGATTTTACTATTTCTGACCTTTCTAAAGAAGACGCGAATCGTAGGGAAAATGGAATTTCCACAATGACTGAGAAACTCTCCGATATCATTTGATAATATAAATTCTTGTTGCATTTAAAAAATAGATTTTGGTTAGAATAATTAGTGGAAATAATCAAATAATTTTGTTGATCCATTCGAGCAATTAAACGTTTTACAATTCGTAAACTAGATTTATTTTCATAACTGACATTTTGCAATAAAATAGATCTATTTAAACCATAATCATGGGAAAGCACATAACTATACTCCCGAAAGATAAGTGGGTATAGGAAGTCATGCTGCCTAGATGGATCTAGTTCTAAATATCTTTGGAATTTTTCCATTTGAAATTCAATTTGAACCGAAGGGAAAAGGTAGGGTTTTTGAGATTATCAAATGATACATAGTGCGATACAGTCAAAGCAATAGTATTTATAGTAATAAAAGACTAAATACCACGGCAAGAGATAAACTCATCAACGGATTCTATATCCTCTCCTTTTCCATCTAATTTGTTTATGTTAATTAAAGGAAAGGCTAAGAAGATGGCTAAAAATCCTTTATTTTTTCAAGCCAATCGCTCTTTTGATTTTGGAACCAATCTCTTTATCAATATACTGCTTCTTTTACACCTTCATCTCCACCCCCTAGTGGTGAATAGCTAATAGTTAGGACTCATAAAAAAAAAGATAATCCACTCAGGGAAAAAATCTTTCCCACATCAGGCACTAATGTATTTTTAACGTCTAATTAGAGTGGGAAATCATTCAAATTTAGATCCAATTAAGAACACAAGCTCGTTGCTTTTTTTTCCCTATAATTGGAGCCATAGTGCTCTATCCATTTATTCACTTGACCAAACTTTGAATGCATTTTGTTCTGCGCCAAGAATTCAAGAAAAAGTTTTGACCAAGTCGATAAGAGATAAGAACAAAATTCCTGGAATTCTTCATTGATACGACATGCTGTTTTTTCCATTCATTCCTTTTTGGATCAGTCGCGATCTTCCCAACTCTACAGATAGTGTGGACGAATCAATTTCTTCATAGAAACGTGTAAAAGATGCTAGTCGCACTTAAAAGCCGAGTACTCTACCGTTGAGTTAGCAACCCCCCGCCTCAAAAAACATAAAATGAGGATGTGTAGATACAATCGGAATCCCAATAAAAATAAAAAAAATTGAATTGCATCGCACAATCCAAATATTAAACTAGCAAGAAAATGAAATATAAAAATTTCGAATTGATTCTGAACATAAAAATGAATGGCTCAGATGCAAATACACGAAATTCTTAAATAACAATATGTATAAAATCTAAATTGATAGGTCATTTCTTGACATGTATGTTACCTATTGAATAAAGTAAAAAAGCAAAAACCTATACCCATAGAAGGGAGAAAGATCGATTTACCCACACACAATGAATTATATTTGTTTGATACCCTGTTGTCAATATGAGTGTGAATGTTGAAAAAGAATACACTTGAACAGAATACAATGAAGAAAGCAAAAAAAAATGCTTAATAATATAATTAATAAAATAAAGAAAATTTTTGGAAATCAAATTATAAATAATAATAAAATCATAGATAAGATTAGAGAATTAAGATATATAATTAACAAACACAAGCCTAAGACTTGTGTTTGTTGGACTTGTGTTAAATTAAACAAGGATAGACCAAGTTATAAGTTATAACTAAATCATCCAACCCCCCTTTTTTGTATTGCATTGATTGCGTTTGCTTTGATTAAGGCAGAATTGTGTAAAAACCCCGATTTCTTTGAAATATCCTGAACAGTTGCTGTAGGCTGAGCACCCGAAATATAGAATGTCAGGAAAATTGAAAGAGGTCTGATTATTTATTGGATCATAAAAACCAACCTTCCGAAGAGGTTTTCCTTCTCTTCGCGATCGAACATCAATTGCAACGATTCGATAAATAGTTCGTTATTTTCGACCACACTGTCTCAAATGAAGTTTGAACATATTCCTCCTTTAGCTTTAGTTTTAATTCGTTTTAATATTTAATATGTAATTAATTCCCTTATGGAATCATGATATAGTTGTTGGTTAAGGTGATACTATCTATATCCATTTTTTTGAGTAATCCAGATTTTTGATTTCTATATCTATAATCTATATGAATTCTTTTTTGTTTACATATGTAATTAGATTAGTAAATTAGATTAAAAGAGATAAGAGGATTAAAATGGAGTTTTTCCATTTCCGATTGATCGCTATCTACTTCTCCGAGTAAGTATATGGGGATAGGGGGTTCTAAATCAAAGAATAAGGCAAAGAAAACGAATACTATTTTACTGGATGCTAGACTCTGTTGTATAGGTACAAAACAAAGCAAAAGAAGTCCAGATTAAACCATTCTTCCTATTTACCCTAGTAAATTAATCGACTTAATCCTCTTGCTTAATCACCTTGATTGAGTTCAATTAGTACTCTTAGTATTATAATTCAATTCAGAAATCCAAAAAGAGTTTCTAATTCGACTGCATCATTATCATTTAATGGATCTGGAATCGTGGGCACTTTCAGATTTCGATTTAGAGTACATGATTGAAAACACAAATAGATGTGGACGTAAGCTTTTTTTTATAAAAAACGAACAGAAATATGAATTATCAAGGAGATGCGCATGGGATGAAAAGCGCATCCGGCTTTTTTTTTTGACTTCAAAAATATTTTTATCTATGTTCTCATCTTTCTCGGATCAAAAATAGATTCAATTACATCAATGAATATTTGATTTGAACTCAATCCAATTTATGCAAAATATGAAATATGATTCAAAGAAGAATCACTTTCAAATAATTCAAAAATGAAGAAGAATCGCATCTATTAGAATCTTAAATTAAACAGAAAGTTGTTCAAAAAAGCAAAAAGACACTTTTATTCTCATATACTGAAAATAAAGATTCTATATACCGAGAATACCTATTCTCATAGAAATAATATAATGGGTATACTCTGGGACGGAAGGATTCGAACCTCCGAATAGCGGGACCAAAACCCGTTGCCTTACCACTTGGCCACGCCCCATATTCTATTTCTATTCCTTACTAATAAACACTAATATTAGTATTGGTTGTTCGTCAATTCCAGTCAAAAGATCTCTGAACTAGATTGTTCATAAGATTTTGATACATGTAGATAGAGAATTAAACTGAATTTATTGATCATAATATATAATTCAATTAAGATATTGGATGAAAGTACGATTTCTTCTATTCTTTGCTTTTTTTTTTATTTGAGAATTGAATGAAGGTTTTTTGATTGGTCTACCTTACTTTCAAAATTGTTTTATTTATTATTCATTTTAAAATAGTAAAAACTCAATCAAAAAAAAATATAAAATTATCTTTCTATTTTTAAGAATAAAATTTTTGTTATGCTTAATATCTTTACTTTAATCTGCATCTGTTTTAATTCTATCCTTTATTCAAGCAGTTTTCTCTTCGCTAAATTGCCTGAGGCCTACGCTTTTTTGAAGCCAATCGTAGATGTTATGCCAGTCATCCCTGTGCTCTTTCTTCTCTTAGCCTTTGTTTGGCAAGCTGCTGTTAGTTTTCGATAAGATCTTAAATACTGTTCTAATCTTCCAAACTTCATGATTTATTCACGAAAAAAAAATTCTAACAATTGATAAGATCAGATAAGTCGTACAGTATGAATCCTCAAGTCAACGATCGAGATTCCTGTATAGCCACGGATCCACCGATTTCCTCATTCTGCACTTTTTTCCATTGAAAGACTTTATTCTATTAGTTTATATATTATTAGAATACTTTATCATATATACTAGAATAGAATATTCTACTTAGAGTCCCCCATAATATCTAATTGTCGGTATGAAATCAAATTTTTGATAATGAAGGACTCGACCCAATTTTACAAATGCATCTCTGAAATGGAATCTTTTTTCTATTTCTATAAAGCACTTGATTTTTTGGTGTCAAAATAGAATATGTGTTCTAAAAATAGAGAATCTATTCTCCCCCCCCAAAAAAAAAGAATCTTGGAGATTGTGTAATGCTTACTCTCAAACTTTTTGTTTACACGGTAGTGATATTCTTTGTTTCTCTCTTCATCTTCGGATTCCTATCTAATGATCCAGGACGAAATCCCGGACGCGAAGAATAAAAAAAATTGTTTTTTTTGCTTGATTTTTAAATGTTCTTAGGATTTTATCTATTTCACACCCTTAACTCTAAAAATGAAAAGAAAAACTATAATACTTAATAAGACTATAATATATATATATATGAAAAAAAAAACAAAAACCAAGAGGGTTTGACAAATTCGAAAGAGAATTCAAATATCAAGACCAAGTTATCAACGTAACAGAAATGGAAAGAGAGGGATTCGAACCCTCGGTACGAAGAACTCGTACAACGAATTAGCAATCCGACGCTTTAGTCCACTCAGCCATCTCTCCGAATTACAATTAATTGAATTAATTTTAGTATCGAATTAATAAAACTAATTACTAAACAAAAATTCAATAAAATAATAAATATTAACTATAAAAAATAGTTTTATAGTTATTATAGATATAAAAATATGTAATAAAGTTTTATCAAATATCTAACTTTTATCTAAATGGAATTGCCGATAAAAGTTAGATAAAATAAGTGCTCAAAAAAGATATCTCCAACCCAATATTCCAATCAATACAGACTCAATATACAATCTATACTAGATATATTATATAGACTCTATTTTTTTTGTATATAGATTTTTTGTATATAGACTAGACAAAAAAATATATACTAATAATAAAAAAAAAAGAACAAGAAATAGCTTTTCGTATGAAATCCCTTCTCTGATTTCGACGGCCTCGTCCCGGTCGGTACCTAGTCGGACTTTTTTTGTTATTGAAAGAAGAAATAAAAATCAGAAAGAGGACTATTTCCAAGATATAGAATCATAGTCTCGTTTCTTTTTTTTTTTATTATTATTTTACTTTTTACTGGACACAAAAAAAGTGAAAAGGACTGTGGTTTCTTGAACAATACATTATTATGTTATAAATTCAATAGTTTTGGCCAGTAGCATCGGTCAACAAAAACCCCTCTCGAAAAAGAAAGAACTTTTTTCGTTTTTTGAGTTATTTCAATGAGTCTTCTTTTCCTAAGCTCATTATGTGTACTGACAAAAAAATATATCAATGCTCTCATTTTCATGATTCGTTTTTAATCCTATATTGATTACGACCAATTACTTTGCTCGACAAAAGACCCTTTCTAGAAGATAATGGTATCATAGCGGGTATAGTTTAGTGGTAAAAGTGTGATTCGTTCTAGTAATCCCCTTAATAGTTAAGGGGTCCCCCGGTTGGATTCATATTCCGATCAAAAACTTTATTTCTTAAAAGGATTTAATCCTTCCCCTTTCAATAAAAGATTCGAAGAAGAATATACATTCTCGTGATTTGTATCCAAGAATCAACTATAACTTCATAAACATAAATTGGATTATGAAATTACGAAACATAATTTTTGAATTGGATGAATATATTCAATTGAATAAGTATGAGTAAAGGATCCATGGATAAACATAGAAGAGTTTCTTTCTAATCGTAACTAAATCTTCGAGTTTTTTTTGTCGAGAAAAGATTGAAGTGAAATAGCTATTAAAAGGTGACTTTGGTTTACTAAAAACATCCATTTTTTTGAGTATTATTAGCCCGGCGGAAACCAAAGACTTTTCCTACGGATTCTTTCAAATAGAAATAGAGAACGAAGTAACTAGAAAAATTGTGAAAATTCCCCTCTTCTAGAGGGACCATCTAGAAAGTACATTTTTTTGAATGCAGTAAGAGAGAAAGCTGACATAGATATTATGGGTCCAAGTTTAAGAAGTTCAATTTCCTTTGTATTTTCTATTAAATTGTTATTAATAACAATTTGATTCTTTTTTCTTTTTTTTTGTTCACGTCTTATATCCGAGAATTTCTAGATAGTCTATAAAGGAGCCGAATGAAACCAAAGTTTCATGTTCGGTTTTGAATTAGAGACGTTAAGATGAATCAACGTCGACTATAACCCCTAGCCTTCCAAGCTAACGATGCGGGTTCGATTCCCGCTACCCGCTCTATATATTATTATAGACTCTATAAATATAAATAGAGTCGAGATAGGATCCATTTGACTCGAATAGAATAAAAACAGTTATAGAATAAAGCAAAACAAAATAAGAAGAATTTTCTTTTTATTTGTAATAAAATTCCATTAAAATTCAATATAAAAAAAGTAAGATCCTATATTTTATTACTAAAATTATTACTAAAACGAATTCCATTCTTATTCTTTTCTATTCTTATATTTATTCTATTTTCGTTTTCATTTTGAAGAATTAATACATCATTGAATTAAATAGGCAATTCTAAAAATTATCTCGATTTTTTTATGTAAAAATGAGCCAAAAAATTGGAATGGGAATGAAAGGCGTCCATTGTCTAATGGATAGGACAGAGGTCTTCTAAACCTTTGGTATAGGTTCAAATCCTATTGGACGCATGGACGCAATTTATTTCCATATCTTTGTTAGGTTTTTATCTATGTCAAGAAAGTTAAATAATTCAGGTTTAAATAAG